TCAATACACCAACCACTACAGTTAGATTTATTAGATTTGTTGCTAAAATATCGGTATTAAGCCCGAAACTCCCAGCGGATGGCCAGTGAGCTAAAAAAACGAAAGAATGGGTTACATTTTTCATATGCTCTCCTCTTATAGATAGGACGAACAAAGAACAAAGTTTTTCGATCACTTACTTCGCTCGCCCTTTTTTGATCGGTTTTTTTAATGCAATTTTTTTTTAATGCAAATAGATTCAATCTAGTAATTTATTTTAGATTAAGTCTTAGGTCTCGTTTGACCTGTGAAAGACCTCCTTTGTTGAAATGTTCTCAAAATTCCTAAAATAAAAGGAAAAAGACTTTCCACTGTCCTAAACTAAGGACGGGAAGGAAGAAGGCGAGCATATCCTCTAAATTGATCATCCTCAAATCAGCCCTTCCTGGGGTGGGGTATTGTCTGTCCCAATAAATAGATAATTCCAGGAGTAATAAATAGGAGTAAAGTATTGATATAATTGGAATTGCAGAAGCAAATACCAATTTACTAAAAAAAGAAAAAAGTATCTAATCTAAAGCACTCATTTTCTTTTTTAGGATTAAACAAAAGGGTTCGCAAATAAAAGTGCTAGTGCCACAACTAGTCCATAAATTGTTAAAGCTTCCATAAAAGCTAGACTAAGCAATAAAGTACCTCGTATTTTACCTTCTGCTTCTGGCTGTCTCGCAATACCTTCTACAGCTTGTCCTGCAGCAGTACCTTGACCAACTCCAGGCCCAATAGAAGCAAGCCCTACGGCCAATCCAGCAGCAATAACGGAAGCAGCAGCAATTAGTGGATTCATGGTGAGTTCCTCGTGTCAAAAAAAAAAAGAAATGGTTAAGGATACAATCAACCAAGAAATTCTTACTTCTAAGCTCTATTGGGGAGAAGTAACTAAAAAGTACAAATTGAAATGATAATCTGAATTGTCCGAACTACTTCGAGATCTCATTTTTAGTTTCTAATCATTAGAGGTTTGTGTAAATCCATATGATTCTTATTATTCTATTTCTCTTTCTTTCCAACCAACAACTCTTTCATTCCATCCTTCTTTCTTTACTCTTCGATATCCTTGAGTTCCTATTATTTCCCCTATAATCTAATCCATAATAAAAGACGAAATAGAGGAAGAACCCCTATTGAAATCGACCTAATCCAAATCCAATAGGAATTAAATCAAGATATACAATTGATAACAATATGCTGCATAGAACTGGATATGGAATCCAATTCCATATAGAGGGAATTCGATATATCGGATTAGATAATGAATCTAACTTAGGAATATATAATATCCCATATACACTTGTTTCTTCTATTTTGCGTATTTTCTTATTTTCTATTGAATCGGATTCGAAAATCATTCCTTAAAGTGGAAACCCGCACAAAAGATGACTGGACTTCTAGACATTAAGGATATAGATCTAGCCTGACTCCGCCCCCCTTAATGCATATATACTTTGACAATTCCGTAATATAGTCTATTCTCTCTCCTACAACTCTAGGTTGTATATTCATACGCATTTCTAACTATTTTGTTTTCCAACCAAGCGGATTATCTGGAACCATGCATGAATTGAGCTAAGCTAAAAAAAAAGATTATTTCGAAAACTAGTCAATTCAATGATGACCCTCCATGGATTCACCTATATAGGCTGCGGCTAACGTTGCAAAAATAAGAGCTTGAATACCGCTTGTAAATAATCCAAGAAACATGACCGGTATAGGGACTACTAAGGGGACTAAAGAAACAAGAACAACAACGACTAATTCATCCGCCAATATATTCCCGAAAAGTCGAAAACTAAGCGATAATGGTTTTGTGAAATCTTCTAGGATGTTAATTGGTAAAAGGATTGGAGTTGGTTTAATATATTTCTCGAAATAACTCAATCCTTTTTTGCTAAGACCCGCATAAAAATATGCCGCTGACGTGAGTAAAGCTAAAGCAACAGTAGTATTTATATCATTCGTGGGCGCTGCTAATTCCCCATGGGGTAACTGTATAATTTTCCAAGGTAAAAGAGCACCCGACCAATTCGAAACAAAAATAAAAAGGAACATAGTTCCAATAAAGGGAACCCAGGGACCATATTCTTCTCCAATCTGAGTTTTGCTCAAGTCTCGAATAAACTCAAGCACATATTCGAAGAAATTCTGACCGTCGGTCGGGATGGTTTGTGGATTCCGAACAGCTATGATAACTGAACCTAGCAAGATAGTAATTACGACCCAAGAAGTGATGAGTACTTGGGCATGAATTTGGAAACTTCCTATTTGCCAATAGAAGTGTTGGCCTACTTCTACACCCGATATATCGTATAACCCCTTGAGTGTTTTAATGGAACATGGTATAATATTCATATTGTCCTCTGATAAAAATTGAACTTCAAAAAAGGAATTCTTTTGATTCAACCATCTCTTTCTCAACTCAGCAACTTGAAGTATTAATCTTATATTTAGGATACCAAGAAATCACATCAGATCATAATATATATCAATACCCTCTAATATATATCAATATTCCCCTTCTTTTATCTATACAAAACAAAAAAGAATAGTAAGTGATCCCATAAATCTACGCAGTTGCCCAAGAATTCACTATTCTTCTTAATCAACGATTTCTTATATAGAGAGAACGGCCCTCACAAATTGCAAATACTAATTTGTTAAGAATCAATCGAATTGAAGTCATAGTGTCATCGTTGGCTGGAATCGATATATTCGCGAGATCTGGGTCACAATTTGTATCGACTAAAGAAATAGTAGGAATCCCCAAAATGGCACATTCCCGAAGAGCTATATACTCTTTTTGCTGATCGAGGACGATCACAATGTCCGGCAACCTCGTCATATATTTGATCCCGCCGAGATATCTTTGCAAGGTCGATAATTTTCTCTTCAAGATTGCCACATCTCTTTTTGGGAGATGGTGGAATTTTCCCATCTTTTCTTCTGCTCTTAAGTCTCTAAATTGAGAAAGTCTAGTTTTCGTAATCGACCAATTCGTTAACATACCACTGAACCACTTTTTATTAACATAATGACAACGAGCCCTTATTGCAGCTGATGCTACTAAATACGCTGCTCTTTTTTTGGTACCAACAATTAAGAAGCTTTTTCCCTGACTTGCTGCATCAAAAACTAAATCACAAGCTTCTGATAAAAAGCGAGCCGTTCTAGCGAGATTTGTAATATGAGTACCTTTACGCTTTGCCGAGATGTAAGGGGCCATTTTAGGATTCCATTTCTTAATACCATGACCAAAATGAACTCCCGCTTCTATCATCTCTTTCAAATTGATGTTCCAATATCTTCTTGTCATTTTTTCCACACTTCCTTTTGATTTTTTCTTTTTTTTTCATCCTACCATTCCATTACGGAATTTATTTCTTTTTGAAGATTAAGAAAGAGCCGAAATAGCTTGAAATAAATAATAATTGTTCCGATGTAACCTTCCACTGAGAATTGGCCATTGATACATGGTATAAACGTAACCTTAATGAATTAACTGACTTCTTTTACTTATTAAAATAAAAATCTAAAATCTGACCTGTTAGTGTTCTAAGGTCAAAAGTCTAGTTTAAAGTCAAAAAATCCGCTTTATGTATCCTTAAATCGTATAATTGGGGGTAAATGGGGGTTCTGATGTCTCATAGAAATTGTTTGTTACGTCAGAATCAGAAGAAACTAATTCTGTATGGAGAAACAAAATATCTCTCATTTCCGACGCGAATAGATTTTTTTTTTGAATTTCGAAATAAAGGTTCTTGTCTTGTGGGGAACGATGCACAAATTTTTGGAATCCGGTACCAACAGGTATAATCCCCCCCAGAACTACGTTTTCTTTCAGGCCTTTCAACCAATCAATACGACCTCGTAGGGCAGCTTTTGCTAAAACTCGAGCAGTTTCTTGAAAACTTGCTTCAGATATGAAACTTTGGGTATTCAGGGAAGCCCTTGTTATTCCCAATAAGATTGCCCGATAATAGATCGATTCATCCAAAGCTCGCCCTGCTCGTTCCGCTCGCAATAATCCGATTAATTCCCCAGGTGAAAAAACATTAGACATTCCATCTTCGGAAACCCGCACTTTTGATGTTACTTGGCGTATAATAATCTCTATATGTCTATTATGGATCTGTACCCCTTGGGATCGATAAACCTTTTGGATCTTATTAACCAAAGAGATACGACTTTGGGCTATGGTTAGCTCAGCTCCAATCAAGAATCCCCAGGGGACCCCAAGAATTCTTGGTATACGCTCATTCCAATCCTCAATTCTCCTTTCGAGATTCGGCGATAGTGAATCAATTGAACGCGCTTCAAAGATTTGTTCTACTTTTGGAAGACCTTGCGTTATGTCACTAGATCTCGATTTTTCATATATAAACGTAACTAACCTATCTCCTTTGTAAAGGATTTCTCCATAATGACCATGAACAGTTGCTCCTGTAGTGGCCAAATAAGGCTTAGCTGCTCTTATAACAAAGGAATCAATATTAACAATGAAAATTTGACCAGATTTTTTTATGTGCGATTTAAATAGACATACATTTTCGCAAATAAATTGTCCAAGGTGAATTATTGCCGATGTCTCCTCCCAAGAATCATGATGGAGAAAGTGCCAATTCAAATGGAATGGATCCAACATGATGTTACTATCGAAATTCGAAATCCTTTGATTTTCATCTATTAAAGAGTATTTAAGCCCTTGAAGTACTTGGAAGGTTTGTTTCAAATTGTCAAGGAACAAATATTTTTTTAACAGGATCTGATTATGCGTTAGTAAATAGTAAGATGAAGAAAAATTCGATATACTAGGTACAATAGCAGCTAAGGGCCCAAAAATATCTCGAATAGGAATTCTAGGATTCGATTCTTTTCCCGCATTGGGATATTTCGAATTCTTGAATAAACCAATTCTAGAACAGTTGGATGCCAACAAAATCATCAAAGATTGGTATTCTTTATTTCGATTCAACAAGGTGCCAATAGCTTCTTGATGTTGGCTAAGTGATTGAATCTTCGCCTTGGAATAAAAGGAATTGGTATTGGTGCGATCTAACCTATTATTGGGAATCGGTCCTGCACTTGTCCTATCATACCTTCTTCGTGTATACGAAATAGTGGACTTGACTAACTCAATTCTTAGGAAATCACGAATCAGATCATTTGCTCTTACCTCAACAAGGGAAGCACGAGCCTCCTCTTTTTCTTCTTGTTCCCAATTCACTACTAAGCAAGTTCGAACAAATTGACTATTCGTGTGATAAATTCTTTGAGTTAACTTGCTATTTTCATGAGAAATAAAATTGACAAGTCGAAGTTGGAGATTATCCTCTTCTTGCAAGAGATCCTGCGGGAAAAGTGTTGCTAAATTTCTCCCTTCGTCCATTTCATATGCGACTGCAGGTCGAACCGAAACAAAATACTTTTCCTTGCTCTTGAGAATTTTTTTCCGTTGAACATAGACCCAATTTTTCCTTTTTTTTGATTCCTTAGATTCTTTCTTTTCTCTTTCTGGTGGTATCAAACTACCACCTAATATCTTATCTGCTTCTTCAGGAAAATGAATATCTCCGGAAAAGATTTTGAGTTCCGTATGGCTTTTTTTTCTATTCACTCGGACCAATCCACCTAGTCGACTTCTTGTATTTTTTGTGAGTTGTGTATCCACTCCAATGATACTATTATCAAGTACCTTTAGGGATGAGGATCTGGGCAAGATATGCAGTTCTTGAAGAATGAAAAAAAACCGATCTAGTTCTTTTTGGTATTTTAGACTAAATTCTTTTGTTCCTCGATGCTCAATCAAACCCTCTTTTTTTAAGATGGAATCTTCCTCTGGGCTCCCGTATTCGTCCTCTGAGTCTTCTTCTGAGTCTTCCTCTAAAGTCCCATATTCGTCCTCTGAGCCTTCCTCCGGGCTCCCATATTCGTCTTCTGAGTCTTCATCTAGAGTTCCATATTCGTCCTCTCGGGTCCTATATTCGTTCTCTGGGCTCCCATATTCGTCCTCTGAGTCTTCCTCTCGAGTCCTATATTCGTCTTCTAGGGTTTCATATTCGTCCTCTAGGATCCCATATTCATCTTCTAGGGTTTCATATTCGTCCTCTAGAGTCCTATATTCGTCTTCTAGGGTTTCATATTCGTCCTCTCGGGTCCTATATCCGTTCTCTGGGCTCCCATATTCGTCCTCTGAGTCTTCCTCTCGAGTCCTATATTCGTCCTCTAGGGTCCTATATTCGTCCTCTAGGGTCCTATATCTAAATTTCACAATTCCTGACCCCTTTTTATCTTTTCTGTATCGTGGATCGTCAAAATAAGCAAAAATAGTATTTCTACGTAAAACACCCATAAAGGGTATTTCAATAGAAATCCCCAAACAGGATATTAGTTCTTTCTCTTGTTCTTGATGATATTGTAATGGAATGACGAACCTATTTCTTCGCTTTTTCGCCAATAAATCCGAATTATCTTGAAGAATAGAAGGATAGACAAAATTCCAATGGCCGTTGGACATGATTCTATCCGGCGTTGAATAATCAAGAATTTCCCTATCTTTTTTACCAAAAGTATCCAACAGTCTATGTCTTACTTGATCATTAGCCATTGAGAGGTCAAAGATATATCTTCCGTCAACAGAAAAAGAATAAGTATTCATTTGATCTTGATCCTTGTGGAGCGAAAAAGACGCTATACTGGATCTGCACATACTTACTGACAATATCCATAAATGGCTTGTTTTTGGTAATCGACGAAGATTACCATATTGATATTCGGGCGCATGGTAAACATCAGTACTCCAGTGCATTTCCCCGTCTGATTCGGAATAAATATGCTTTTGTACCCTTTCTTTAAAATGCAAAGTGGACGTTCCGGCACGAATCTCCGCAATTACTTGTTCGGATTCTACATATTGATCATTTTGCACTAGAATCAAGCTTTTTGAGGGAATATTTACACTATATAGAATATCCTGACTCTGAATAGTTACATGCAAGTCTATATAACATAGAAAAGCAGGCTGCCCATGACGGGTACGTGTGGGGTGAACCAAATCCTCATTGAATTGGATTTTTCCATTCGAAGGGGATCGTACAAGGTCGGCAGTACCCCCTGTGAATACTCCACCAGTATGAAAAGTTCTTAATGTTAGTTGAGTCCCTGGCTCCCCAATTGATTGACCCGCAATAATACCTACGGCTTCCCCTAATTCGACCAGATCGCCATGAGTGGGACTCCGACCATAACATAATTGACAGATCCAAGATGTGCTCCGGCAAGTAAAGGGGGTTCTAATATATATTGGTTGTGCTCGAAATGGTTGTGCTCGAAAGGCAGTTATGAATCGATTGACTAATCCAATTCCAATATCTTGATTTCGAGCGGCAATGCATCGTGAACCGATATATATATCGTCTGCTAATACACGACCAATTAGTGTTTGGACAAAAAGTTTTTCCGTCATCCCATTTTGAGGACTCACAGAAATACCTCGGATAGTACCACAATCTCTTCTACGCACAATAATATGTTGAACTACTTCAACAAGTCTACGTGTAAGATATCCAGCATCCGCTGTTCGTACAGCAGTATCTACAACCCCTTTACGGGCTCCGTAGCAGGAAATTATATATTCTGTCAAAGAAAGTCCCTCGCGTAAATTGCTTTGAATAGGTAAATCAATCATTTGTCCTTGAGGATCCGCCATTAATCCTCTCATACCTACTAATTGGTGTACTTGAGATGCATTTCCTCTAGCTCCTGAAAAAGACATTAGATAGACTGGATTAGAAGGATCCGTTATCCGAAAATTCGAATTCATTTCTTGTTTCAAATATTCACTTGTAGCATACCATATCTCAACGGATTGGCGTAATTTTTCTACCGCGTGTACAGCCCCATAATAATAGTGTTTCTCCAAAAGAAAACTCTGTTGTTCCGCGTCTTGGACTAACCATCCCTTAGAGGGTATTGTTAAAAGATCCTCGATTCCTAATGAAATCGATGTAGTAGTGGCTTGATGAAAGCCCAGAGTCTTTATTTGATCCAGTATATGGGATGTATATCCCATTCCGAAATGATCTATTAATCTGCTAATAAGTCGTTTCATAGCAGTTCCGTCTATCTCTTTATTATGAAAGACCAGATTGGCCCGTTCCGCCATACATAAGTACCCCCTTTTTCGGCTGAGTAGGATTCGACAATTGCTGAGTAGGATTCGACAATGGGCCTGAGTCAGTGATTCGAAAATTTAATTAACTTCCTTTCCTTAATCTCAATCTGGATTCGCGCGGCAAAAATGATGATACTAGCGAAATCGGAATGCCCCCCGAAAGGGGCATCGCCGAATCTAACTTCCTTGTTTAGATAGTGTATGAATAGGCCTGACTAAATCCTTGTATGGCTTCCTCTATTTCTCTATAAAAAGAAATATGACCAAGAGTGCTTCGAATGTATATAGAACGGATTTCTTTTTTTCTATTTCCCACTATTAGATAGTGGGCATAAATCTCATGATAAGTCCCCAAAGATTCATATTGAACTTCAATCGGAACTTCTCTTGACCCAATGACGCGTTGATCTAGTTTCCATCGGAGCCACAAGGGACTGTCTAAACTGATTCGTTTCTGTCTATAAGCTCCCAGTGCATCATAGGAACTGGAAAAATGGGGTTCTTTATCTTTCGTATACTTATAATTATTATTATTGTAACTTACTTTTTGATTTGGATAGTTTCCGCAACTATTATATCTATTTGCACAAATACCCCGACGGTTTCCAATCGTTAATACATAAAGTCCTATAAGCATGTCTTGGGTCGGTACGCAAATAGGATCTCCAATAGCAGGAGATAGGAGATTCATATGAGAAAACATAAGTAAACGGGCTTCCGCCTGAGCTTCCAAGGATAAAGGTAGATGAACAGCCATTTGATCCCCATCAAAGTCCGCATTGAAACCCTTACACACTAATGGGTGTAAACAAATAGTACGCCCCTCTACTAAAGTGGGTTGGAAGGCCTGTATGCCTAATCTATGCAGGGTAGGTGCTCTATTCAACAGTACAGGATGTCCCCGCATAACTTCTTGAAGTATTTCCCATACAATGGGTTCCTTTTCCCAAATTTTCCTTTTAGCAATCCTGACATTAGAAGTAGCGCGTTTCGTGATTAAATCGCGAATTACAAATAGCTGAAAAAGCTTTATTGCTATCTCTAGAGGTAATCCACATTGATGTAATGAAAGTGAAGGACCCACAACAATGACAGAACGCCCCGAGTAATCGACCCGTTTCCCAAGCAGAGTCTCGCGAAACCTTCCCTCTTTACCTTCAATTACATCTGAAAGTGATTTGTATACTTTATTGTGACCATCCCTCGTTGGTTGCCCGCGGGACCCACTATCAAGAAGTGTATCCACGGCTTCTTGTACCAACTTTTCCTGGCACATTACTAAATCTGCTGGCGCTAATTCACTTCTTTTTAATAGATAGGCAAGGTTGTTGTTCCGACGGATAACTCTCTTATAAAGTTCATTAATATCCGAAGTCACTACTTTATCCCCAGACCTATAAACAATGGGTCTCAATTCGGGAGGAAGAACCGGTAATAAGCACAAAACCATCCATTCTGGTTCTACATTTGTTTGAATAAAATGTTTCGCCAATTGCATGCGTCTAATCAAAAAAACTTTTCTTATTCGTCTTTTTCTATCTTCCCATTCATCTCCACTATACCCCTCGTCTTCTAATTCCTTCCATTCGACCAAGGAATTCTCTATAATAATTCGCAAATCCAAATCTGCTAATTGTTCTCTAATAGCACCTGCTCCTGTCGCAATTTCCCGATTTCGAAATGTTGCAAAGCCTGGGGTAGAAAAAAAGGGAGAAATGCTGTGGTTACAGGATGAAATTTCATCTTCGAATAAACCTCGTAATCGTAAGAAAGTGGGTTTTTTAGCGCTGGGCCTAGCAAAAGAGAAATCGCCGTATACTAGGCCCTCCAATTTCTTAAGGGGTTTATCTAAAAGGTTCGCGATATAACTAGGAAGACCTTTCAAATACCACACATGAGTCACGGGACATGCGAGTTTGATGTATCCCATTTGATATCTTCGTATCCGAGAATCAACAAATTCTACCCCGCATTTTTGGCAAAATCTTTCGTCTTCGTTTTCAGCTACGCTCGCTCGAGAATTTCCACAAGCACAAATTCTGCTTTTTATGGGTCCAAAGATTCTTTCGCAAAACAATCCATCTTTTTCTGGTTTATCGGTTTTATAATGAAAAGTAGAGGGCCTTGTGACTTCGCCAACGACTTCCCCATTAGGTAGGTTTTTGTTAGCCCAAGCCTTTATTTGTTGAGGGGAAACGAGTCCAATTTGGAGTTGTTGATGTTTATATTGGTCAATCATAAAATAGAAATAAGAAAAGAATTTATATTTATTCCGATCAAACTTCCTCCCTATTAACCTGGAAGTTCTTCTCAGATACAAGGAAATGATTCAGTTCTAGAGCCAAAGATCGTAGTTCTCGAACGAGCACTCGAAAAGATTCTGGAGGATCCTCGTGATTAGGTACTCTTTTTCCCCAGATCGTAGCATTAAGTATTCCTTGGCGAGCTATAAGATGATCAGATTTATAAGTAAGTATCTCTTGTAAAATATGAGCAACACCAAATCCTTCTAAAGCCCAAACTTCCATTTCTCCTACTCGTTGTCCCCCTTGCTTGGCTCTTCCTCTAACGGGTTGTTGTGTAACAAGTGAGTAGGGCCCAGTAGAACGTCCATGGATTTTCTCATCAACTTGATGAATTAATTTTAAGATATAGGACTTCCCTATTAGAACAGGTTGTTCGAAGGGGTCTCCTGTTCTTCCATCAAATATTCTACTTTTTCCCGGGTACTCGGGTTCAAATACCCATGGATTTTTTGTTTGTTTACTGGCTTCATATAATTCTGAAAACACAAGTTTTCTTGAAGCCTCTTGCTCATATCTCTCATCAAAGGGTGCTATTCTATAATGTTTCTTTAGCAGATCCCCTGCTAATCCGAGCGAGCTTTCAAATATTTGTCCCACATTCATTCGTGAGGGTACTCCTAAGGGATTGAAGACCATATCAACAGGTGTTCCATCTTGCAAATAGGGCATATCTTGCCTAGGCAAAATTTTGGAAATGATCCCCTTATTCCCGTGTCTTCCGGCTACTTTATCCCCAACTTTGATTTCACGTTTCTGTAAAATATATACACGAACCATTATGTCTAGGGGGTCCCTCTGGATCCATTTCACATCGATAACGCGCCCTCTTCCACCTATAGGTAGTTTGAGAGAAGTTTCTTTTGAAGTGGATACCTCAAGACCAAATATGGCCCGTAATAATCCAGCTTCCGCGATATACGACGATTCGCTCGCTATCTGAGGCGTTAATTTACCTACTAAAATATCGCCAGTTTCTACCCAGGATCCCAACCTAACAACTCCATTTCTGTCCAAATTGCGGAGTAAATGTTCTTCTAGATGTGGTATTTCTTTAGTGATTTTTTCAGCGGAGCCTTGGCTTGTCGTATCCGTCTGAATTTCATATTTTCGGATGTGAAAAGAAGTATAAATATCCTCATATACCAAACGTTCGCTAATTAGTACTGCGTCTTCAAAATTGTAACCTTCCCATGGCATATAAGCTACTAATACGTTTTTTCCTAAAGCAAGTTCCCCACCAACTGTAGCAGCTCCCTCTGCTAAAATTTGTCCTTTTTTAATGGATTTACCCCATGGAACCCGAGGTTTTTGGTGCATACAAGTATTTTTGTTAGAGCGCCGATGGGTAACTAAAGGAATACTTATAGTCTTCCCACTACTTGATAAAAGGATCTTGTGACTATCAGTAGAAATGATCTTTCCCTCGCGTTCGGCTATAACGGAAACCCTCGAATCTAGAGCTGTTTGACGTTCCAATCCAGTTCCAACAATGCACTTCTCGGACCGAGAAAGCGGAACTGCTTGGCGCTGCATATTAGAACTCATTAAAGCCCGATTCGCATCATTATGCTCAATAAAAGGAATGAGAGAACCTCCAATAGAAAAATATTGGAAAGGAAAAATACTTCTAACATGAATCTGTTCCCATGCAATAGTCAGGAATTCTTGACGGTATCTAGCTGGAACAACCTGTTCTTCCTGAATACCCTGATTCAAAGACAAAGAATTTCCTGCTGCTATCATATAATATTCATCTCTATTTGGTGATAAATAAACCACCTGTTTCTCTTTTTTTTCTTTTGCTTTCTCAGATATTTCATAAAATGGACTCTCTATGGATCCCCACCAGTGATCAATTCTCGCATGAATAGCTAAGGATCCAGTAAGTCCAACATTGATTCCTTCGGACGTGTCAATTGGACAAATACGCCCATAGTGACTCGGATGAATATCTCGGCTCCGAAAACTTGCAGTCCTCCCCGTCAATCCTCCAGGACCCAAACAACTCACTTTTCGCCCATGAACAGTTTGTGTCAATGGATTAGTTTGATCAAAAACTTGAGATAAGGGGTATGTGCCAAAAAAGGTCTCATAAGTAGTTATTAATAAAATCGAAGTTGAAGTTGGAGTTACCAAAGTTTGTGGAGTCGGTTTCGATTGACGTATGAATACTCTACGGATAGTTTTTTGAACCGCATGTTGTAAACGATCAAGAGCCAGTCCGAATTGATCTTGTAACAGATCCGCAACCGAACGAATACGTTTATTTTTCAAGTGATTCATATCGTCATCGTCAAGTATACCCGTTCCAAATTTCATTCCAATCAAATGATCCGTAGCGGCCAATACATCTCGTGGTAACAAGAATGTATTGTTCTGAGGTATATCAAGATTCAGTCTCCGATTCATATTTCGTCGACCAATCCTTCCTAATTCACATTTTTGTTGAAAAAATTTCTTTTGTAATTCCTCACATAAGGACTCCGAAAATACCAGGTCCCCACCTACACAAGCAAATTGTTGATAAAACTCCAAAATAGCTTTTTCTTTTGACTCAATCCTCTTCTTCTCCTTAGCATTCGGGAAAGACAAGAGAATTTCAGGGTAGGAAACATTATCTAGAATTTCTCTTAGATTCGAACCCATAGCTGATGATAGAACTAGAATAGATATCTTTTGTTTTCTACTTACGCGAGCCCATATCCTTTCTTTTTTATCAATTGCTAATTCCGATCTTCCTCCCCAATCTGATATTATAGTCCCGGTGTAGATAGAAATTCCCTTATGGTCTAATTCCGAGCGGTAGTAAATACCAGGACTTAGCAATATTTGATTGATCACAATTCGGTATATTCCATTTATTATAAAGGTTCCTAAGGAATTCATTATAGGAATGTTTCCAATAGAAATGGTTTGTTTTTGCACATCGAAACCAAAAATTAATCTCGCAGATACATATAATTCGGAAGAATAGGTGAGTGATTCATACACAGCATCCCTTTCTTTTATTGAGGGTTCTAGCAATTGATATCCTTTCGCAAATAATTGAAATGCAATTTCGTGATCTGGATCTTTAATTGTTGGAAACTTCTCAAGTTCTTCTGCCAAGCCTTGATTAATGAACCTAAAAAATCCCTCGAATTGGATCTGACTAAATCCGGGTATTGTGGACATTCCCTCATTTCCATTCCGGAGCATCTTAATCTTAAGTTTCCTTTTTATCGAAGAAAAATTCCATTATCAGCTCACTCTTCATCAATCCCTATGGATCGATCTAGCAATCATGGAATCTATATTCTGTTTACTGAATCACATGAAATTCTAGGGAACTCCACATACGTATTTCATATATGTATTTCATACATATGAATAGAGACAATTTCGAGGAAAGTTCGAATTTGCCAGGGGTACAAATCGAATGAAAATGAATTGATAAAACATTCCTAGAAAAAAATTCTGCCACTTAATGATATTCTAATCAGATTGGATGGCAAAGATTTCTCATTTTATCTCCTTTCTATGAATGGGATAAAGCCATAATATAATAATTTATAAGCACTAGAAAGTTTGACTTTAGTTCGATTTAGAATAGCACGCTTAGTTTAATTTCAAAAAAGAATTTGAGGGTTCTTTTTTGTTTCGTAGTAGTAGAATTGCTAGAAAATATAGGATTTCATTGTAGAATCCTAAAATAAAGTAAGTCCTTTTTTTTAAGTACATGCCAATCTAGTTATCCACCTCTCCACATATCCCTGCTTTTATCGTAATTTCACTTGGGTGGGCCAAGATGGTCAGGTCATACTCTATATCAGAGCAAATTTCCTTTTTTTATTCAAGATATTTAATGCAATGAAAAATTAAAGCACGATTCCCCATAGAGATATGTACATAAGGGGGATCCATGGATAATAATGCTGTTATGGATAATAATGCTGTTCGGACCTGGAGTTTACCTATACACGGATTAGGCATAAACCCATTCTATTTTATTATGCCATTAAAAGGAAGGGGGGGAGAGAATACTGATTTAAGAGTCGTTCACTACTGCAATTCAAAAAAAAGTAGAATTCTAGTTAATGGTTCCAATTTGTTCTGAATTTTGCAGCCTGTGACTGGAAATCCACTTTTTCTCCTTTTTCATCTCAATAGAAAGAAAAGGGAAGTTTTCTAGTTTTAGCAATGTGTGTTTTAAGATAGAATCCATATCCAAAAAAAGCAGGAATAGATTTTTGGAAAAATATTGGAAAAAAGTAAGTAGAATTAGATTCAAGATAAAAGAAAGGGGGTTTTAGTAAGAAAACGTGGATGAATACTTGCTCTTTTCTCGATTTTAGATCGGATTTTTTGGCGGCATGGCCAAGCGGTAAGGCAGGGGACTGCAAATCCTTTATCCCCAGTTCAAATCTGGGTGCCGCCTGATCAATAAAATACTTAGGCTTATAGTACTGATCGAACTCGACAAATTCGTACCCCGCATAAGCTGGGGCAAGAGAATAACTAGGCCTGGCGATACTGGATTTTTAGAATCCATAGTTCTATTAGGGTTTGTTTTGTCGGTAGTGGCCCAAACAGCTACCAATAGGGATGAGGTAGCGTTTACTTATTCTTTTATTAATTTGAATTGATTCTTAATTGATTCGAGAATTTAAAACTACGAGGCTAAGATGTCAGAAATCTTGATATTCAAAGGGCTCCTAAGGGGCATTCTTTTTTTTTCAATCTAAGATTGAAGAAGGGACTCCACGAAGGAATATCAAGACTTCCTAATTATTATACATTTTATTTATCGTACATCTTATGCTACCTACATACACTAAAGTAAGGGCTACTGATTCCGTCGAGAATCAGATTGAATAGGCTGATCAAAAATCAATTTCGGAGTTGTGGATAAAGTCTCCTCATTCTTTCATAGAATGATAGAAAGCGGGGCTGTAGGGTTTAGGTTAAAAATAAACATAGGCAAGGTAGGTATCCAATAAATATTTATCTATCCTAATTTTATGGTATATTCTGACGTCCTTTGCTTATAAAAAAAAGGTAACAAAAGGAAGAAAAAATCTTTCTATTCCCGCGTCTTCCATTCAGGACATCATCCCCGTACTCTTTTTTAAGGAAAAGGGCTATGTATCGTATTTATACTTAATGCTCTCCAATTCTACCAGAAATCCTATAAGAATTTGTTAGGAGTAAACTCCTTGAACTGATTCATCCATAGCCTTAGGGCAGAATCCCTTTTTGACTCTGTACCCTTGATTCCACTATGATTATTGATCAATAGTAGAATAATTTCTTCATAGAAATAGGAGACATAATTTACATGGATATAGTAAGTCTCGCTTGGGCTGCTTTAATGGTAGTCTTTACATTTTCTCTTTCACTAGTAGTATGGGGGAGGAGTGGACTCTAGGGATACTACTAATTGATTGAGTAGTCGAATTGTTGTATCAACTCTTTTCTTTAATTGATCCTTTTGCATTAATCATTTTGCCAAACTTTATTCTTTCTTTCTTTAGTTTTGTTTCACTCCTGTAAGAAACTCTTGTAAGAAGGAGTCGTTCTATTCTACTCTATAGAAATAGAAAGAGCGATTACAGCAATTCATAATTTCTACTAGAAGTGACGAATGGTTAAAAAAGTTCTATACATAAGAAAATTAGACTTTCTTCCACGGAGCTATTCACAACATATCGCACACTTTCCATTTGTTTTATACTCTTTTCTTATTCTTAGAAAAATTTTTATGCTCTTTTGAAGCATCTCGCCGCATGTTTAAGCATGAAAGATTCGCTGATTTTGACTTTTACTTTTTTTCTTTTACTATAGTCTATTCTCATATTATTTTTCTCTCCCTCCATGGATTCTTTCGTGAAGAATTGTCTTCGATTTTTTTATTTTGACTTGATTGAAATTAAGTGGATGCAGTGAAAAAAGAAATTGAATTAGAATACTATTTCAATCTACTAATCTATTCTATGTAGATTCAAGATAATATAATAGAAAGACTCTAAAGTGTGGTAGAAAAAACTATATGTAGTTCTTTCTACCACACTTTATGATTCCAACCAGATCCTTTCATTTAAGACTTGGATTTTTATTTTATTTAATCCCTTTTTCATTTCTTCAATGATTAATTGGAATTCCAATTAATCATTTTGGCTGACTGTTTTTACATAAATTATAAGTAAAAAGGCAGTAGGAACTAGAATGAACAGTGCAGTAGCAATAAATGCGAGAATATTGACTTCCATAACCTCTTTTTTTTTCGCAATAACTCGGGATGTAATCCCATGGAGAGGAAAAAGGGGTATCCTGTAAATTCAAGGGGAGGACTTGCATTCTGATAATACTGAATCAATTCAATATTATGAATATCGGATCTATCAAATCAATTCATGGTTGAGAGTGGAATAGTATAACATAGGAAGATCCCTTATCCATACTAAGACCAAAATTGGTTTTTTGATTGGATTAGGAATTCTCTCTTTTTTTCATCCTTTTCTACTTTTTCTTTTCTATATCTATAACCCACGATCTTTCTTATCTTATCCAATTTCCCTTCCTTTTTCTTATAGTTATACATACAATTATGTATGTATGTATTATATGACCGACTTTCTATGGGTCACATAGACATACAAATAAGCAGTAGAAGTAGAAGTGAGATGGAGAAAAGAGGGCTTAAATAAAAAAAATCGAATATTTTAAATTTAGGAAAAAGGGCGTTTGCTTTGCTTGGTTTTTCTTTTATTTTATTAGGTTACTATCAATATCCACTTTTTGGGTCTAAAGATGAGAGCGGATCCATAAAAAAGGAGTCCGCAAATGGAATGAGAATGAGATAGATTCTTTCCAATTAGTCATTGAACATACACAAACAAAGTTGGAACTACAAAATGGAAGGGGCCTGGTTTAACCCAAAAAGTACTAATTATATTAAATTCACTGTCTAAGAATAAACGAATACAATTTATGTATGGATTCCGATAAAATACCGGTACTCTATTCCATAATCCATAAGAGTCGAATAGGAAGTTAAGATGAGGATGGTATCATCATAAGGATAGAGTAATATCCTAAATTATACTAATCCACGTATGATATGTATGTCTTTCTTTATCAACCGGGAGTAGTGAAAAAAGAAATTCCTATAGGCCTTCCCTCCCTCTTTAATGAAAAATGCGAAATCAAAAAAGTGAAGTAAGGATGCCCCATAGGTATTTGATCTTGTCTCCTGCCCCCTTTTTTTGATGGAAATTTTTTATGGAAAAAGGAAAGATGAATTTACCCATTCATTGAACCCTAGTTCGGGACTGACGGGGCTCGAACCCGCAGCTTCCGCCTTGACAGGGCGGTGCTCTGACCAATTGAACTACAATCCCCGCGGGGTGTATGGCATACCTATACCTATTTTTAAATAGAACCATAAGAAGATTCGATTCGTCTGTCGTACTCTAAGAAATAGACGAATCATATACTACATACCCATATATCGTATGTGGGTATAGTGAGAGTGACATAACTAGTATGTCGCGATTTTTTATCGCTTAAAATGGATGATAATCCACCTTTCAATAAGAAAAACTCTTTTGTTTGTAAAAAAGGAATGAGAGAAATATGGATTAGAAAGAAATTTCCCCCTTTCTCTTTATCCTTTATTTCTATGGATCAGACATTTTTTTTTATGGAAGAAAAAAAATGGATTTAGTTCATATTCACGAAGCCCTAGATTTTTGGGCCGAGCTGGATTTGAACCAGCGTAGACATATCGTCAACGAATTTACAGTCCGTCCCCATTAACCGCTCGGGCATCGACCCAGGAAGAATTTATTCTAGGGTTTTTGATAATCTATGATTAACCTCCTTTCATAATACTCCCTACCCCCAGGGGAAGTCGAATCCCCGCTGCCTCCTTGAAAGAGAGATGTCCTGAACCACTAGACGATAGGGGCATCACTAAACGATAGGGCCATATACAACCGCTCGTCATTATACTATAATGATAGTATGAGCAGTTTTTTAGAATTGTCAATATACTCGAAGAGTATAACTAGATCCAAAGCAAAGAGTCTTTCCTACTTTTCTGTTATGCTTTCTTAGGATTTTTTTTAGTTGATGGTTAGGTTAATTCACGGATCATCTCCTACTTTTTAGGGAAATTCATTTAAAGGGTATAGAATAAGAATAGATTAATAAAAGGGATTCTAGATTAGTTCAGTACAGGTAGTGATTTGATTGATCTAACAGGAAAAAGAGTCCAATTTGATTTCTTTTTTGCAATTTACACTCCGTGCTTCATTTAGTGTTCAGACCAAAAATGCATGCATCCCACACTAAGTCATAAAATTCAAGAAAAAAATGGAGAAATTTTCAAAAACAAAGAAAAAAAGGTGAATAAATAATAAATAAGGTGAATAAATAATAAATTTAGTAGAAAAGTACTTTATCGGATTCGAACCGATGACTTACGTCTTACCATGGCATTACTCTACCACCAAATTAAAAAGCCCTTTATCGGATTTGAACCGATGACTTATGCCTTACCATGGCATTACTCTACCACTGAGTTAAAAGGGCTTTTTATTCAATTCCAAAATTAGCCACTTTGATTTCCCATTATGGGTCTACTGCATAATGTACATAATATATGTACATATAGAGATATATGTAGAGATTATATATGTATATATCGAGATCGAGATATAGAAGTTTATTCATGGCAAGGTTCAAAATCTTGAGAAAATCAAGAAAAATAAGAAAATCTTTCATATTCTCTCTTATCACTTGCACAAAGTAGAGGTTTTTTTTTATTTTATTATATAAAAAAATACGTATAATAAAATACGTGAAGAGAGGGTTGACACAATAAAAAATTATTACTATAATTATTAGTATAGTAGTATCCAATATACTTGAAGAGGGTAAGTTCATAGGTATGTAAACACGATCTCGGACGACTCACTAAACCAAAGCACGAAAGTTAGATTGTTTAGAGGAGGTGAACAAATATGAATCAATTTTTGAATATGAATCGATTTTTGAATCGGATAATACAAAAGGCCAAAAAAAAGGCCAAAGGGGCAATAAGAGCTGCTGTCAAAAAAATGGTATACTTTTTCTTTTTTATCTTTAGGCTATTGACTTTTCACGTGCTCAGAACGTTCTGCAGAATTAGGGACTTTTTTCTTCTATTGGCTGATCTTATGATGAGAATTTTCTCCATTTATGTTTTATTTCCTTTAATTGTAATTGGGTGGGGTATAAAGGAATTCGCGCTCTTCATATACCCATATGGCTGGTTAGTAATTTTCAGTGAGATACTTCTTATCTGTTTTGGTGAGAGATTGCAACTATTTTTAACAGGCATCTCTTGGAAAAACCTTCGAGTTCAAAACTTTTCCATTTTTCTTAAAAAGTTTTGGACGGATTTGTTGAAGCGATTTTTAACAGGTACCCCTTGGAAAGGGGGTACTTGAATATTCTCCAAGGATTCTAGTTGGTGCATTTTGAACAAACTATGTTAGAGTTTTAGCAACAATTTGCTTGTAAAAAGTGGGCAGTAGAATTTATATTGCAGAGTAGAAAAATTATTCTACTGCCTGCCCAACAAAAAATAATAAACCATACCCTACATACCTAACTCCTCCCGGCTATGGGTTTTCTGTTTCCGAAGACTAGGAAAAAAGGAGGATTCTGTAACCCTAAGGGTTCGATGGTATATGGATATGAAAAATATAAGATTTCCGATCCTAGCGGGAAAAGGAAGGGAACAGATACCCAATATGATTCTTGAGAGGAACATTTGGTAATGGTCTTGGTCCTCTATGCTTTTTTTATGTGTTCTTAGTTCTATTCATCTTCTTTGATTCTTTTAAACAAGAATCTAATAAACTAGAATTGAGTGGAAAAGAGGGGAGGAAATTAGTAAATGGAGAGGATCGACTAACCAGAGACATTTAGGATCTTCTTTACATCAGGTAAATCCTGACCAAAATTTCTCAGGTAAGGATTTACCTGACGTAATCAGGTAAATCCGTCGGGTCCTGTCCGCCTTTCTCTTTAAGTTACGACTCTTTGTTTCTTGCTTCTCTCAAGCCATAGGGAAAGTCTATGATGAATTTTTGAAATTCATCTCACTCTTTCTCTAGGGCTCGGACTTCATGATAAGTGGGGGAAGAAAACATCTTCCCCAATTTCTTTGTTCAGAATTGAACAAAAAGGAAAAGGAAGAAAGGGATTTATGGGGGCAGTGCTGCCCCCTATATCTCCTAGTGTATATTGTAGGAATAATCAAACTATTCCTTACAGCAGTCTGGCACACTTACGTCCTCGCAAAGCAAATAATGATCATTGTAGTCGTAACCATAGAATAAGAATACGACCCTAATCGAAATGCATACATTAGGTTCATACGCTATTGGGATGGTAAGAAGATATGTATTTTACAGACCAGAGAGGCTATCTAAACCCTAAAATAAAGGCCCGCGATCGAAGTACCAATCGCTCACTGTCATGAACCTTCTCCATTTGATTCAATAAGGGGGAATTAGCCTCCTTCTCGAATGGCTACCCTTGACAAAGGGTAGCGTTGGTATCATAATCTACATGTAGCGGGTATAGTTTAGTGGTAAAAGTGTGATTCGTTCTATTAATAACTGAATTTGAAATGATATACTTAAGGTGTCCTTAAGTTTTTTATATTCCGATGAAAACTTTAGTTCTTATAAAGGATTTAATCCTTTTCCTCTCAATAGCATATTGAGGAAGAATATACATTCTCGCGATTTGTATCCAAAGACTAATGGAAATTGCATCCAAAATACAAATTGGATTATGAGTACAGAGTCGCGAAGCATAATTTTGCATTGGATTAAGTATTCCCATTTTTTAAATATGAGTAAAGGATCTATGGATGAAGATACAAAAAAGTTTATTTCCAATCGTAACTAAATCTTCTTTTGTTAAAAAAGGAAATGGAAGCCAAATAGCTAAAAAACGGTAGTTTTGGTTTACTAGAACCATCAGCATATTGTTTCAGCTCGGTGGAAACCCAATTCTTTTCCTCAGGATCTCTTGAATAAAATTAGGGAACGAAGTAAGTAGATTAGATAGATTTAGTATAATTTCTATTTCCTACTCTATAGGGATCATCTAGAAAGCGGAGAGCTTTGGTTCCATTCAGATAGAAAAGCTGACATAGATGTTAAGTGGTGAGAATATCCATAAAGGAGCCGAATGAAATCCAAATTTCATGTTCGGTTTTGAATTAGAGACGTTAAAAATAATCAACCAACGTCGACTATAACCCCTAGCCTTCCAAGCTAACGATGCGGGTTCGATTCCCGCTACCCGCTCCATTCTGTATAAAAGGACTATTCTATTTGTCTAGACATGGTAGAGGCCTGTATTCAACCTTTTTCGTCCACCAGTTTCCGGCCCTCCAGAGCGGAGTAGAGCAGTTTGGTAGCTCACGAGGCTCATAACCTTGAGGTCACGGGTTCGATTCCCGTCTCCGCACTTAGCTGTCTGTATAAAAGGACTATTCTATTTGTATGGATATGGTAGAGGGCTGGGCGGTATCCAACCCTTTTTTATTCATTAGTTCCCGGCCCTAGAGGGCCAAATTGAGCAGTTTACAAAGTCACTTGCCCCTACAAGAAGAACTCTCAAGGCTCCTTCCTACCCTGCAGAAAAGAAAAATGAAATGAAAGAAAGGCACAGTCTACCTCCCTTCCCTTTAAAAGCAGTTTGCCAGTTGTTCGTCTCGGTGAATCCCTGATTTAGGGAGTCCTGTTGGCGAGTTCGATTCCCGCCGCCGGAGCCCCCTTTTTTTTGAGTGGGGTGCAAAGGAAGGGTAAGATAGTAAGGGATACGGTATTAGACTAACACCTACTTAATTTAATATAAGTAGTTAAGTAGTCAACTAGACGAAATTTTTTATCATAGTACCTTACTAAATTAAGCTGGCGAGCGGCGGGAATCGAACCCGTA